AATAAAGTTATTATTCATTAATTTGTTGATTATTTGTAATATATCTATTATTATTCTTTACTATAATTTTATATATCTATTAAATTAATATTATTATTTTGAATTTTTTTGTGAAGTTATTTAATAGGTGCAAGGTAACAGATAATGGGTCCATTAATTAGATGTAGTATAGATAAAGTTTTATTCTTGCTTGAATATTTATTTCATGATTGTTTTACATGTAAGTTTTTGTGTGTATCTATAAAATCTTGAAGGTTATATATATTATTCGCAGTATTTAATTTTATTTATTAAAGTTATTTAGAATTAGCAATTTGTGATTGTATCGGCAAAAGTCGTGCCAGCTGCCGCGGTTATACGTAGGATAGAAATAAATATTATTAGTTAAGAGAGTTATTTTATATATTTGAAAATAAATTTAAATTTTTTAGGTAGAATTTTGAAATTTGATAAATTTTTCTTGCTATTAGGAAGAAGCTTTGAAACTTTAGATTTAAACTAGGATTAGATACCCTATTATTTGAAGTGTAAATTTTATTAACTTGAGTAGTAATAGTTTATGTGCTTGAAACTCAAAGAATTTGGCGGTGTTTTAGTCTATTCAGAGGAATCTGTCCCGTAATCGATAGTTCACGAATTATTATACTTGGTCTTGTATTATCAACTTGTATACCGCCGTCATCAGATTATTTTTTTAGAATTTTAATTTTCTAAAAATCTTATTAGATTATATGTCAGGTCAAGGTGCAGTTTATGATTAAGTGGAGATGGATTACAATAGAATTATTTATTTATGGATTTTATAAATGAAAAATTAATTGAAGGTGGATTTGATAGTAATTTTATTTTGGTAATTTGATTATAGCTCTAAAACATGTACACATCGCCCGTCGCTCTCGTTATTAAGGCGAGATAAGTCGTAACATAGTAGATGTACTGGAAAGTGTATCTAGAAAGTAACAAATTAAAGCTTTAAAGTAAAGTATTTCATTTACATTGAAATGATTTTCGTGCAATTCGAATTATTTTGATAATATAAGAATTAATTTTTTATTTGTGTTGTATATTGTGTAATAGAAGTAATTTTATTGATTTTTGGTTTTAGTATAATTTATAGAATGAATTTATTTATTTATAGTTGATTTTGTATTGTGAAAGAATGTTGAAATATTATTGAAATAATTAGTTTTTTTAAAGTAAATTTGGATATTGTACCTTGTGTATCAGGGTTAATTAATTAATTGTTATTTATATAATAATCCCGATTTAAAGAGAGTTAATATATTATATTAGTTATTGTAGTATAATTATTAATAATAATATGTTGGTAATGAAATGTTAATCGTTCTTTAAAATATCTGGTTTTCTGAGAATTGAATTTAATTCAGTTATTAATTAGTAAATAATCTTATTGGTTCTTTGATAATTATTAATTAATAATAAGAGTTTGGGGGATAAGCTCTAAACTTTATTTTATAAATATGTAATTGTATTAAGTTAAGAATAGGCTTTAAAGTAGTCTTTTAGAGTGTGTTATAATTCATTTGTTAATTAATTATGATTTTATAAGAATTTTAAATTATATATCGGAGTAGTTTTATTAATATTAATTAAAATGAAATGATGATTAAATTAGTATAATAAATTGATGAAATTATTTAAATTATGTTAATTTATAATAAGGAATTAGGCAAAATAATACTCGCCTGTTTAACAAAAACATGTCTTTTTGATTTGAAATTGTGAAGTCTGGCCTGCCCACTGATTAAATTTGAAGGGCCGCGGTATTTTGACCGTGCAAAGGTAGCATAATCATTAGTCTTTTAATTGAAGGCTGGTATGAATGGTTTAACGAAGTATTAACTGTCTCATTATAATTTTTTGAATTTAACTTTTCAGTTAAAAGGCTGAAATAAAGTTAGAGGACGAGAAGACCCTATAGAGCTTTATAATTATATTAATTAGTTATTTTTGGTTGTTTAGTTTAATTTAATAATATAATTATTTGGTTGGGGTGACTTGAAGATTTAATAAACTCTTTATTTATAAAAACATAGATTTATGGAAAATTGATCCATTATTGATGATTAAAAGATTAAGTTACCTTAGGGATAACAGCGTAATTTTCTTTGAGAGTTCTTATCAACAAGAAAGATTGCGACCTCGATGTTGGACTAAGGAATATTATTGGGTGTAGAAGTTCAATAAATAGGTCTGTTCGACCTTTAAATCCTTACATGATCTGAGTTCAGACCGGCGTAAGCCAGGTCGGTTTCTATCCTTAATGAATATAATATATTTTAGTACGAAAGGACCAAATATTTAAAATATTTTTATTGAATATTGAATATTATTAATGTTATTTACTATTTTGGCAGATAATTGTATTGAATTTAGAATTCATTTATGTAAATTTAGTTTTACAGATAGTATTGAATATTGTTAATTTGATTTTATCTTTGTTGAGATCAATTTTATTAATTGTTTGTGTTTTAGTTGGCGTGGCTTTTTTAACATTATTAGAACGTAAAGTTTTAGGATATATTCAGATTCGAAAGGGCCCTAATAAGGTAGGATTTGTAGGGTTGCCACAGCCTTTTGCGGATGCTATTAAATTATTTACTAAGGAGCAGACATACCCTATATTATCTAATTATTTTTTATATTATTTTTCACCAGTTATTAGATTGTTTTTATCTTTGTTAGTTTGAATAATTTTTCCTTTTTTAACATTTTTATTTTCTTTTAATTTTGGTTTATTATTTTTTTTGTGTTGTACGAGTATAGGAGTATACACGGTAATAATTGCTGGTTGATCTTCTAATTCCAATTATGCATTGTTGGGTGGATTGCGTGCGGTAGCTCAAACTATTTCTTATGAAGTGAGATTAGCTTTAATTTTATTTTCATTTATTTTTTTGATTGATAGCTATTCTTTGGGTAAATTTATATATTATCAAAGTTATTTATGATTTTTATTAATTACTTTTCCTTTAGCTTTAGCTTGATTTGCTTCATGTTTAGCGGAAACTAATCGTACACCTTTTGATTTTGCTGAGGGTGAATCTGAGTTAGTTTCTGGTTTTAATGTAGAGTATAGAAGTGGGGGATTTGCTTTAATTTTTTTAGCAGAATATGCTAGAATTTTATTTATAAGAATGTTATTTTGTGTTATTTTTTTGGGATGTAATGTATATTCTTTTGATTTTTTTATTAAAGTGGCTTTCTTGTCTTTTATATTTATTTGAGTTCGTGGAACATTACCACGATTTCGTTATGATAAATTGATGTATTTGGCATGAAAAAGTTTTTTACCTTTATCTTTAAATTATTTATTTTTTTTCTAGGATTGAAGGTTATATATCTTTCTATTTTAATATAGTGTATTTAATATAGTAAGATATTATATAAAGTTAATAGAAGATTCAAACTTCTTTATTATGCTTTCAAGGCATATACTTTTCTTAAAAGTTAATTAACTAATTAATTAAGGTATCTCATGATTTTAAGATGATGGGATTCAATAAGTAATATAAGAAGTATAAGACTGTTAGGATTTGACCTGTTAAAATAAAAGGATCTTCAACAGGTCGGGCACCAATTCATGTTAATAAAATTACGATTGATGTTATTGATCAGAAGAGAATTTGGTTGATTGGATAAAATTGTATTCCTCGGAATTTATTTCTTTTATAGAATGGTAAAATTATTAGAATGGCAATTGAAAGAACTAAAGCAATTACACCTCCTAGTTTATTAGGAATTGATCGTAAAATGGCGTATGCAAATAGAAAGTATCATTCGGGTTGAATGTGTACAGGTGTAACAAGGGGGTTTGCAGGAATAAAATTATCTGGATCTCCTAATATATAAGGGTCTAATAGTGTTAATAAGGTTAATATTATAATTAGGATGGTGAATCCAATGATGTCTTTAAATGAAAAATACGGATGGAATGGAATTTTATCTACATCTCTATTTAATCCTAAGGGATTATTAGACCCTGTTTGATGTAAAAATAATAGGTGAATTAAGGTAAAGGCTGCAACAATAAAGGGTAAAACGAAATGGAATGTGAAAAATCGTGTTAATGTGGCATTGTCAACAGCAAATCCTCCTCAAACTCATTGAACTAAGTCTGTCCCTAAATATGGAATTGCGGATAATAAATTAGTAATTACTGTGGCTCCTCAAAAAGATATTTGTCCTCAGGGTAGTACATAACCTATAAAAGCTGTAGCTATAACTAGGAATAAAAGGATTACACCGATTATTCATGTATATATAAAATTATAAGACCCATAATATATTCCACGTCCAACGTGTAAATATAAACAAATGAAAAAGAAAGATGCACCGTTAGCATGAAGAGTACGAAGAAATCATCCATAATTTACGTCTCGGCAGATGTGGTCAACACTAGTAAATGCTAAATCAATATGTGCTACATAGTGTATAGCTAAAAATAATCCTGTAGCAATTTGTATAATTAAACATAATCCTAATAGTGACCCAAAATTTCATCATGCTGAAATGTTGGAAGGAGCTGGTAAATCTACTAAAGAATTATTAGCAATTTTGAATAATGGGTGTCTGATTCGTATGGGTTTATTCATTAGTTTTTTTGACGAAGTGGTCCTTGAAAAATATTGGTGATTTTAACAATAGCAATTAAAGTTAAGAATAAGTATAATACCAGTATTAATGTAATTAATTCAGTTGGATTATTATATAATTTTATTAAGGATAGTGTAGATTCATTGTATACTATAATTATATCTTTTATGTTATTGATTATTTCATTGTTATGGGTTGTTAGATTAGTGATTGATGAATCTAAAATCAATGAAGTAATTATTATGATTAATATAATTATTATTGATGAAATAATAAATTTTGTGGGGATAATAAATATTTCATTTGAGGCTAATCTTGTAATGTAAATGAATAGAACAAGTATTCCTCCTAGAAATACTAGAAATAGGATATAAGAAAATCAAAAAGTTTGAGTAATTAATCCTGTAGTGAGACAGACTAATAGTGTTTGAATTACAATTATTAAGGTTATTGCTAAGGGGTGATTTAATTGAGTAAAAATTAAGGCAACTACTATATTTGATAATAATATACTTAAGTGAAAGATGCAGAAAGTAGTTTAATTAAAATATTAATTTTGGGAATTGATGATAAAGTGTAACTTTTTTTCTGAGTTTTAAAAGAGATTTCTTAATATTGATTTACAAGACCAATGTTTTTATTTAAACTATTAAAACTAATGGTAATAGTAATTTATTGATTTATTATAACTTTAATATTTATTTGTGGTTTATGGGTATTTTGTTCTAAACGAAAACATTTATTGGCAACTTTATTAAGTTTGGAGTTTATTGTTTTGGTTTTATTTTTAATATTATTTAATTATTTAAATATATTTAATTATGAACTTTTTTTTAGAATAGTTTTTTTAACCTTTTCAGTATGTGAAGGGGCTTTGGGACTATCAATTTTGGTTTCAATAATTCGAACTCATGGTAATGATTTTTTTCAGTCTTTTATGGTTTTACAATGTTAAAATTTATTTTTATATTAGTATTTTTAATCCCTTTATGTTTTATTAGAAATTTTTGATGGTTGGTGCAGGGTATTTTATATTTTATAACTTTTATATTTATAATGGGGTGTGTAATAACTTATGGATTTAGTGGGTTGAGATATATTTTTGGTATAGATATTATATCTTTTGGATTAATTTTGTTAAGTTTTTGAATTTGTGCTTTGATGATTACAGCGAGTGAATCTGTTTATCATTATAAATATTTTAATGGTATATTTGTTTTTATAGTGGTTTTTTTATTATTAATGTTGTATTGTACATTTAGAAGATTAAGTTTATTTTCTTTTTATTTATTCTTTGAAGGTAGTTTAATTCCTACACTTTTCTTGATTCTGGGATGAGGGTATCAGCCGGAACGGTTACAAGCAGGGGTTTATTTATTATTTTATACTTTATTAGCTTCATTACCTTTATTAATTGGTTTATTTAATTTGTATTTATTAACAGGAAGATTATATATTCCTAATTTGCATGAAAATATTAATTATTTATTTTTTTATTTATGTTTAATTTTGGCATTTTTAGTTAAAATGCCAATGTTTATGGTTCATTTATGATTACCTAAAGCTCATGTAGAAGCCCCTGTTTCTGGGTCAATGATTTTGGCTGGGGTTTTACTGAAGTTAGGTGGATATGGATTATTACGTGTATATAAACTTTTAATAATGTCTGGTTTAAAGTATAACTATATTTGAGTTGGGATTAGTTTAGTTGGAGGCTTTTTAGTTAGATTAGTTTGTTTACGTCAAACGGATTTGAAGGCTTTAATTGCATATTCTTCAGTGGCACATATAGGAATTGCTTTGGGAGGTTTGATAACAATAACATATTGGGGATTTTGTAGTGCTTATACACTAATAATTGCTCATGGATTGTGTTCTTCTGGTTTATTTTGTTTGGCGAATATTTCTTATGAACGATTGGGTAGACGAAGATTATTAATTAATAAAGGTTTAATAAATTTTATACCTAGTATAACTTTATGGTGATTTTTATTAAGATCTTCTAATATAGCTGCACCTCCTTCAATAAATTTATTGGGGGAAATTGGGCTATTAAATAGAATTGTTTCTTGAACATGAGTTTCAATAGTAATATTGATATTAGTTTCTTTTTTTAGAGCCGCTTATTCTTTATATTTATATTCTTATAGTCAACATGGTATAATTTATTCGGGAGTTTATTCATGTTCTATAGGATATTTACGTGAATATTTATTGTTATTTATACATTGATTTCCTTTAAATTTATTGATTTTGAAGGGAGAGATTTGTATACTTTGGTTATAATTTTATCTAAATAGTTTAATATAAAATATTGACTTGTGGTGTCAATGATATGATAGATTCATTTTGGGTTTATGATATGATCATTATCTATTTGTTTATTAAGATTTATTGTTTTATTTGTTTTGAGAATTTTTTTAGTTAGAGTAGGAATTTATTTTATTATAAATGATTTACTTTATTTTATTGAATGGGAAATTTTGTGTTTGAATTCTTCTTCTATTGTTATAACGTTTTTGTTTGATTGAATGTCGTTGATTTTTATGGGATTTGTATTATTTATTTCTTCTTTAGTTATTTTTTATAGTGATGAGTATATAAGTGGGGATTTAACTATCAATCGATTTATTATCTTGGTATTAATGTTTGTTTTATCTATAATATTCTTGATTATTAGTCCGAATTTAATTAGAATTTTATTGGGATGGGATGGATTAGGTTTAGTATCTTACTGTTTAGTAATTTATTATCAAAATGTTAAATCATATAATGCGGGAATATTAACAGCTTTATCTAATCGTATTGGTGATGTTGCATTGTTAATGGCTATTGCTTGAATATTGAATTTTGGGAGTTGAAATTATATTTATTATTTAGAAATTATGAAGGATTCAATAGAAATATTGATTATTGGTAGATTGGTGGTACTAGCAGCTATAACTAAAAGAGCTCAGATTCCTTTTTCTTCATGATTACCCGCTGCTATAGCAGCTCCTACTCCTGTTTCAGCTTTAGTTCATTCTTCAACTTTGGTTACGGCAGGGGTTTTTCTTTTAATTCGATTTAATATAATTATTTTTGACAATATATTAGGGCAGTTTTTGTTGTTGATTTCTGGTTTAACTATATTTATAGCCGGGCTAGGGGCTAATTTTGAATTTGACTTGAAAAAAATTATTGCTCTATCAACATTAAGACAATTGGGGTTGATAATGAGAATTTTAGCTATAGGATTCCCAAAATTAGCTTTTTTTCATCTGTTAACTCATGCTTTATTTAAGGCTTTATTATTTATATGTGCTGGAGCAATTATTCATAATATAAAAAATTCTCAAGATATTCGATTTATGGGTAGATTAACCATACAAATGCCATTAACTTCAATTTGTTTTAATGTTTCTAATTTTGCTTTGTGTGGAATACCTTTTTTGGCAGGCTTTTATTCTAAGGATTTAATTTTGGAAATTGTTGCTTTATCTTATTTAAATTTATTTAGTTTTTTTTATATTTTTTTTCTACTGGATTATGTTTGTTATTCTTTACGATTAGCATATTATTCAATAACAGGTGAATTTAATTCATCTTCTCTTCATCCGTTAAATGATGAGGGGTGGATTATGTTACGAGGAATATTAACTTTAATGAGTATAGCTGTCTTAGGAGGTAGAATATTAAGTTGAATTTTATTTCCTACTCCTAGAATAATTTGTTTACCTTTACAATTGAAAACATTAGCTTTATTAGTAAGTTTAATTGGAGGTTGATTAGGTTATGAATTATCAAAGTTTTCTTTGTCTTATAATCTTCAATCTTTAAGGTATTATTTAACTATTAATTTTTTGGGTTCAATATGATTTATACCTTTTATGTCTACTTATGGGGTAAATTCTTTACCGTTAAAATTAGGTAATGATTTATTTAAGAGATTTGATCATGGGTGAAGAGAAGAATTTGGAGGACAAAATATTTATAAAAATATTATAGATCATTCAATTTTAGTTCAATGATGACAAAATAATAATTTGAGGGTTTATTTAATTAGTTTTATTTTATGATTAACTATTTTATTAATATTAATTATTTTTTAATAGATTTAAGTAACTTATATTTAGAGTAGGACACTGAAGATGTCAATGAGATATTATTATCCTTAAATATAATTTAATTTCTTTATGATGTACTTTAAAAAGTAATAGTATTTATAAATATAAGAATATTATTTATACAATGAAAATGTATTGTTTTATATAAACTATATAAATGATAGAAATGTAAACGGAATTTAACCGTTAAAGTTAGAAGTTAGCAGCTTCTGCTTGAATATCACATTTCCTTAATTGGAAATAAATTTCAATTATATTATTAACAGTAATAGACCTCTTTTTGGTTTCAATTAATATTAAAAATAAATAAGGATAAAATTTATCTAATGATCAGGTCGAAACTGATTGCAATATATTGCTTCTTATTTAATTAATATAAGACTAATTGATGAATCAATACTTTTTGAATGCAAATCAAATGTTATACTTAACTATAGTCCTTTAATTTTTATTTTAAAAATAAGATTAATTTGCTCATTCAAGAGCCCCTTGATTTCATTCATGAAATAGACCAATTAATAAAATTAATAAAAAGAAAATTCTAATAATAGATCATATGATAATATTAGATCAGTGTATAATGATGATAATAGGGAGAAGTAGTGCAATTTCAACATCAAAAATTAGGAAGATTACAGCAATTAGGAAAAATCGTAAGGAAAAAGGTAGGCGAGCAGATCTTCTTGGATCAAATCCACACTCAAATGGAGATCTTTTTTCTCGATCATTAATAGATTTTTTTGAAAGAATTGATGCAATAATTATTACAATTATAGATAAAGTAATGGTAATAATTGATGTAATATATATTGTTATGATTATTTATTTTGAAGAATTCAATCTTTTTGATTGGAAGTCAAATGTACTTAATATACTAAATAAATAATTAACTACCTCATCAGTAAATTGAGATATAAAGAAATAATCATACTACGTCTACAAAATGTCAATATCATGCTGCTGCTTCAAATCCAAAATGATGATTAGGGGAGAAATGAAATATTAAATGTCGTAAAAGGCATGTTAATAAAAAGGTTGTTCCAATAATTACATGAAGTCCATGGAATCCTGTAGCAACAAAAAAGGTTGATCCATATACGGCATCTGCGATAGTAAAAGGAGCTTCAATATATTCATAGGCCTGTAAGATTGTAAAATATATTCCTAATAAAACTGTAAAAAATAGTCCTTGGGTTCTTTGTCTATAATTTCCTTCTATTAATCTATGATGAGCTCATGTAACTGTAACACCAGAAGCAAGAAGGATTGCTGTATTTAGGAGGGGAATTTGAAATGGATTGAAAGGTTCAATTCCTGCTGGGGGTCATATAGCTCCTAATTCAATTGCGGGGGATAAACTTCTATGAAAGAAAGCTCAAAAAAATGAGATGAAAAAAAAGACTTCAGAAATAATAAATAAGATTATACCTCACCGTAATCCTAAATTTACTGGTAAAGTATGAAGTCCCTGATAAGTTCCTTCTCGAGTAATATCTCGTCACCATTGAATTATAGTTAAAATAGTAATTAATATTCCTAATATTAGTAAAGAATTATTATATTGGTGGAATCATTTTACTAAGCCTGCTACAGTTACTAATGCTCCAATTGCTCCTGTAAGAGGCCATGGTCTTGGGTTAACTAAGTGATAAGGATGATTTGCATGTGTTGTCATTAATATTAATTAACTTCTCTAGAGTATAATGTTGTTAAAACTGCAAATACATAAGATTGAATTATTGCAACTGCGGCTTCTAGTGTTAATAGAGCAATTTGGGCAATAATTAATAATCTAAGAATGGAGGTTGTTAATGAGGGGCCAGTATTTCCTAGTAATGTTAATAATAAATGACCTGCAATTATATTAGCAGCTAATCGTACTGCTAATGTTCCGGGACGAATTATATTACTAATAGTTTCAATACAAACTATAAAAGGTATTAGAATAGGAGGTGTTCCTTGTGGCACTAAGTGAGCAAATATGTGTTGTGTATGATTAATTCAACCATAAATTATGAAGCTTAGTCATAAGGGTAAAGCTAAAGCCAAAGTTATTGTTAAATGACTTGATCTTGTAAAAATATACGGAAATAACCCTAGAAAATTGTTAAATAAAATTAATGAAAATAATGCAACAAAAATAAAAGTTCTTCCATTATAACCAGTTGGTCCAATAAGTGTTTTAAATTCCTTATGTAATGTTGAAGTAATATTTATTCAAATAATAATATGACGAGACGGTATTAATCAGAATGTTATTGGGATAAATAATAACCCAATAAATGTTCTTAATCAATTAAGTGATAAATTTATAATACTAGTTGAGGGATCAAAAACTGAGAATAGGTTAGTTATCATTTTCAATTAAAAGACTGTGATAAAATTTTTTTATCAAGGATTCTGGGTGATTTTGATGATATTAAAAAATAATTAAGAGTGGAAAATAAAATTAATGTGATTGAAAATATTAAAAATAATGTTAATCATCTAATTGGTGCTATTTGTGGAATTAAAAGATACTAAGATTGATTTTAATAATTTTAGTATGACATACTAATGTTATAATTTAACTAATCTTTTCATCAGAAGTAGTTGTTAATTACTATAATATGATTTAAGAGACCATTACTTACTTTCAGTCATCTGATGAAACATCAAATGCCTTTAATATTCATGAAATAAAAGTTTTTGTATTTACACTTTCAATGACAATAGGTATAAATCTGTGATTTGCTCCACAAATTTCAGAACATTGTCCGTAATATAGTCCTGGTCGATTAATAAAAAATCTTGTTTGATTTAATCGACCAGGGGTTGCATCTACTTTGACACCAAGAGCAGGAACAGTTCAAGAATGAAGTACATCTGCGGCGGTTACTAGTATTCGAATTTGAGTATTTATAGGTAAAACTGTTCGATTGTCTACATCTAGTAGACGAAATCCATCTAGATTTATTTCATTATAAGGAATTATGTAAGAGTCAAATTCTCGTGGATTAAGAAAATCTATATATTCATAGCTTCAGTATCATTGATGACCAATAGTTTTAACTGTTACAAGGGGATCTAAAGTTTCATCTAATAGGTAAAGTAATCGTAAGGAGGGTAAGGCAATAAAAATAAGTGTAATAGCTGGTAAAATAGTTCAAATAACTTCAATAGTTTGTCCTTCAAGTAAATACCGATGAGTATAATTATTGAAAAATAAAGATGCTATAATATAAGCTACTAATACAGTAATTATAGTTAAAATAAGTAATGTGTGGTCATGAAAAAAGGTTAATTGTTCTATTAAAGGGGATGCTCTATTTTGTAAATTGATATTTGATCATGTTGCCATAATACTAATAAAAGGTTTTCCCTTTATTTATGGAGCTTAAATCCATTGCACTTATCTGCCATATTAGATAATAATTAAATTAATTTGTTAATATAGGTAATTCATTATAGCTATGTTCTGCAGGGGGTAGATTTTGATATCATTCTAAGGAGCTTACTATATTTAGGGGAAATAAAACAGTTCGGTTTATAATTATACTTTCTCAAATAATAAATACTAGGAGTATAATACCAATAAATGAAATTGTTGAGCCTAAGCTAGAAACTACATTTCATGATGTATAAACATCTGGATAATCAGAATATCGTCGGGGTATACCAGCTAACCCTAAAAAATGTTGGGGAAAGAATGTTAAATTTACTCCAATAAATATTGTAGTAAATTGAATTTTTAATCATTTAGGATTTAAAGTTAACCCTGTAAATAGGGGATATCATTGAATTAAACCAGCTATAATAGCAAATACTGCTCCTATAGATAAAACATAGTGAAAGTGGGCTACAACATAATAAGTATCATGGAGGATAATGTCAAGAGATGAATTTGCTAAAACAACTCCTGTTAATCCACCAATTGTAAATAAAAATACAAATCCTAATGCTCATAATAAAGATGGACTATAATTTAGTTGTGCTCCATGAAGTGTAGCTAGTCATCTAAAAATTTTAATTCCTGTGGGAACTGCAATAATTATTGTTGCTGAAGTAAAATAAGCTCGTGTATCAACATCTATACCAACAGTAAATATATGATGTGCTCATACAACAAATCCTAATAATCCGATAGCTAATATTGCATAAATTATACCTAAGGTTCCAAAGGCTTCCTTTTTACCACTTTCTTGGCTAATAATATGGGAAATTATACCAAATCCTGGTAAAATTAGAATATAAACTTCAGGGTGGCCAAAAAATCAAAATAAGTGTTGATATAAAATTGGGTCTCCCCCCCCAGCAGGATCAAAGAATGAAGTATTTAAATTTCGATCAGTGAGTAGTATAGTAATAGCCCCAGCTAATACTGGTAAAGATAAAAGAAGAAGAAGAGCTGTAATGGCTACTGCTCACACAAATAAAGGAGTTTGATCTAGAGTTATTCCAGGGGCACGTATATTAATAGTGGTAGTAATAAAATTTACGGCACCTAAGATTGAGGAAACTCCTGCTAAATGAAGAGAAAAAATAGCTAAATCTACAGAAGCCCCTGCGTGAGCAATTCCTGCTGATAGGGGGGGATAAACAGTTCATCCTGTACCGGCCCCGTTTTCAACTAAGCTACTAGCTAATAGAAGGGTTAATGAAGGTGGTAATAATCAAAATCTTATATTATTTATTCGAGGAAAGGCTATATCTGGGGCTCCTAATATAAGAGGTACAAGTCAATTTCCGAATCCTCCAATTATAATTGGTATAACTATGAAGAAAATTATTACAAAGGCATGTGCTGTTACAATAACGTTATAGATTTGATCATCTCCAATTAGATACCCAGGTTGACCTAATTCAGCTCGAATTAATAAACTTAATGAGGTACCAACTATTCCAGCTCATGCTCCAAAGATAAAATATAATGTTCCAATATCCTTATGATTTGTGGAGAAGAATCATTGTTGCGGTAGAATGGCCGAGATAAAAGGTAATAAACTGTAAATTTATTTAGGGGATTATTCTCTTCTACCATAGGAGTTTAGAGCTTTATAGTCAATGAATTATATGATGTTAGACTGCAATTCTAAAGGAGTAGGATACTACTAAGGCTTAAAATTTTTATTTTAATGTTAGCTTTGAAGGCTACTAGTTTACTTAACTTAAAACCTTTTAACTTGTAAAGGTACAAATTAGAAGACGTTAAATAAAATAGTGCAAACAATTAAACCTATAGTAGAAATTATTGTTAAGGTTGTAGCTGTTATTATCGTAAGAGAATTATATTTTATAAAATTAATTCATTTTAATTCAGTATATGATATAAGAAAAGCTGAGAAACAAAGCCGTAAATAAAAAAATAGTGTAATTAAAGTGAAGATTACTATTATAGTGGTAATAAAAATTATATTTAATTCTGTTATTGATTGAATAATTAATCATTTAGGTAAAAATCCTAAGAATGGTGGTAGTCCACCTAAAGATAGAAGAAGAGAAAATAAACAGAATTTTATTATTGGAGTTTTATTTATTATTAAAAATCCTTGATTTATATATATAATTTGGGAAGAAGTAAATAAAAAAATTAAAGATGCTCTTAAGAAAGAGTAAATGAAGAAATATAATTCTCATAAGTTTTCACCTGAAATTATAGCCGCAATTATTCAACCTAAATGATTGATAGAAGAATAGGCTATTAATTTTCGTAAAGAGGTTTGATTTAATCCTCCTAAGGAACCAATAATAATAGAAGATATAATAATTATTGCTGTAAATATACTTATTTTAATAACATATGATAAAAGTATTAAAGGAGCAATTTTTTGTCATGTTATTAAAATTAAGCAATTAATTCAATTTAAGCCTTCTATTGTTCCTGGAAATCAAAAATGGAAGGGAGCGGCTCCCATTTTCAATAACAGTGTTGAACTAATTAAAGTTAAAAATAAATTATTGTTTATTAAAATTGATATATCTGATGATAGATGTATTAAAATAATTGAAAATAAAAGAGATGTTGAAGCTAGAGCTTGCACAAGGAAATATTTAAGAGAAGCTTCAGTGGATAGAATATTCCTGGAATTGGTTATTAAAGGAATAAAAGAAAGGAGATTAATTTCTAATCCTATTCAAGCACTGAATCACGAATTTGATGAAATTGTGATTATAGTACCTCCTATTAAGGTCGAAAGGAATAATAATTTAGTAGGATTATTTAACATTAAAAAGAAGAGAATTGGTGCCTCTATAAATAGGATATGAACCTATGAGCTTGAATTTAGCTTATCTTTTTATTCGATTATATTTTAGTGTATGATGCACAAAAGTTTTTGATACTTTTAGTAGTAGTTTGAGTCTATTAAATATAAATGATGAAGGTAATTAGTTACATTATTTATCCTATCAAGATAACCCTTTAATCAGGCACTTCAT